CATTGATTCCACTATTATTAGTGAGCAATAATGGAATAATTCCTTCATATTCATAGAGGTAGGGGACACAATTCACATGGATATAGTAAGTCTCGCTTGGGCTGCCTTAATGGTAGTCTTTACATTTTCCCTTTCACTCGTAGTATGGGGAAGAAGTGGACTCTAAGGGTACTACGAAATTTAGTTAACGTTTTTAACTATCTAATGCAATTTAATTAATATTTTGAATTTATTTAAAATTTGGATTCCGGTGGAGTAATGTATTAGATGAATAATAAGATGAATAATAAATACCCTTTCAATCAAAATCAAAGAGATATTTGACTGATTCCCATCCCATGCTCGTATTTCGAAAGTAAGAGGAATACAGATGATAGAAAATTTCTTCCAACAAAATTCTCCCTAAGCTTTCTATTTCGATGAACCCGCTCTTACCAGAATTATATATGGGGCAATGAGGAACAACGGATCCTTTTTGATTTCTTTTTTTTTCAAATTGATTGTAATCAATACCAATCAAATAGATGAAGCAAATAAATAGAATTGGAGTGCTATATACATTACATAACATATATGTAATTGATATCAACATATATGATGGATGAAGATACATATTTGATTTTAGATTGATCTATATTAAGCCTCTATCTTTATAGAGTACACCTTTATAGATTAAATAACACTAAAAAAAATAAAATAAATAGTATGGTAGAAAGAGTCATATATTTCTTTCTACCATACTATCCAATCTCATAGAATACTGCTGATTCTAGTCCACTCATTTTATTTAAGACGCAAAATGGGAATCCTTCTTCATTTTTGATTTCATTTCTTCAATCATTGATAAGAACTACGAAGTCAAGTTTCATTCAAACTTATTCAAATTAATTATTTTGACTGACTGTTTTTACGTATATGATAAGTAAAAAAGCAGTAGGAACTAGAATGAACAGTGCAGTAGCAATAAATGCAAGAATATTTACTTCCATAATCTAATCTTTCGTTTTTTTTTTACTTCGCAATAACTCGGGATTTAATCCCATAGAGCCCCATAGAGATGATAAATCTTTCGCCTGTAAATTCAATGGGATGAATTACATCTCGATGATATTGAATCGGCTCAATATCATGAATAACAATATCTGAGCTATCAAATCGATTCATCCTCGAGAATTGAATAGTATAACATAGGAAGATCTTTTATCCATACCGAATCCAAAATTATATTTCTAATCCAATCACAAATTCCTTTATTTTGCTTTTTTTCCATTCTTTTCTATAACCTACCGCCTTCCGGGTACAATCATCTGATGAAGTATCATCTAACCGTGTTTCCACTTCCATTGGTTACAAACCCAACCAAACAATCGAAATGAAATGGAAAAAAGGACGGAGTGAGGTTCTAAACCCCGTTTTTTTTATGATCTAATTTTCTTGGAAGACAAAGAAGTGTGATAAAGATGAGTCCCGTTATAAAATATAAAAGATCTAATATTCCATCAAATGCACTGTTTGTTCTGTCTTCGGTGGGACCTTTACCTTAGGAAGGAAAAAAGATTCTTCATTCTCTTGATAAGAGGGACAGTATCCTTATTTGATTTTTCTTTTATTAATATCCTCTTTCTTTGGATTAGTACTGGTGGGACGCATATATCAAAAGTTCAGTGTGCAATTTGATAAATTGTGTCAAATTCAAATTCGTAATTGAGATTACACACGACCGGAATCGGAAAAGGAAATAGGTTAAATTTGAATATGAAAAGTATTCTCTCAGTATAACTATGTTACATTCATTTTTTATCGTATTGTACAAGAAAAGAAAGGAATTCCATTTGTGTATGTGCTCCCCAGAAACATATGGTATTCTATTCCATTAGACGGATCAGGAGCAAGTGAAAAAGTCAGACCCAGTATGGTTATGGTATTCTTGGAATTATGAATATGATGCTACCAAGACTTGTACTGATCTACATATGCCTCTCTCTCACCAATCGGTACTAGTTGAAATAATGGAAATTTCCCGATTTGTTTGATGAGAAATACGAAATGAAAAGAAAATAATAAATCAAGATCTTCGTTGGGAATAAAATTCTGCTCCTTGTCTCCCTTTTCATCTCCCTTTTCATAGAAAAGAAAAAGAGAGATGAATTGAGTATTTATTGGGTCCGCCGGGACTGACGGGGCTCGAACCCGCAGCTTCCGCCTTGACAGGGCGGTGCTCTGACCAATTGAACTACAATCCCAAGGAAATAAGGTGTATAGAATATATATTCTTATGATCTCCGTTAATCATCCTGCTGTAACCGGGACGCGGGTGATATATTGATATCCCATGCTTTAGTAAAGAGTGACATGAATTAATAAGTAATTCTTTGGTTATTGCCAAATCGATTCAGAATCAATCTTTCAATGAACAAAAAGACTCTTTTTTGTTCTTTACTCTTTTCCTTAGACTTTATACTTACAGATCCTGATAGGAATCTAGATCATTAAGAAGATC